AAAAGAACAAGGCATAATGCAAGGGCTGGATCACCAGCTTAGAACAAGAAAATTTAAAGATATAGCTTTTTTAACTCGTTCCAAACGAAGTTTTAAGAAATCTAATTTCAAGAATTATAATCTTTATACAAAATTTAATAGAGATTCGGGTTTTATAAGTTATTTGGAAGAACCAGATTTTCGTCGAGCCGTAATCAAAGGATCTATGCGCAGTCAAAGGCGTAAAATGGTTATTTGGGGACCGTCTCAAGGAAATCCCCATTCCCCTCTTTTTTTGGAAAAAATGGAAGATTTTCCTTTTCCTATATCCGACCTAATGAAGCTTTTTTTTAATGTTAGAGATTCATTGGGTAAAAAGTCAGAATTTGAAATTTTAGATCAACAATTCCAAATAAAAAAAAACAACCAGGAAGACGCAATGGAATTCTGGGAAAACATTCCATATGCACAAAAAACAAGAAGTATTCTGTTACTAGCACAATCAATTTTTAGAAGGTATATTAAATTACCCTTATTGATAATAGCTAAGAATATTGGCCGTATTTTATTACGGCAATCTCCGGAATGGTCTGAGGATTTCCAAGATTGGAATAGAGAAATTTATTTAAAGTGCAGCTATAATGGTCTTCAATTCTCCAAAACAGAATTTCCTACAAATTGGTTAATAGAAGGTTTTCAGATCAAAATCTTATATCCTTTTCATTTGAAACCGTGGCACGGATCTAAGCTACGACTCTCTGATAGAGATCGAAAGCAACAAGATGATTTTGATTCTTGTTTTTTAACAGTTTTGGGAATGGAAACAGAATATCCTTTTGGTCCTCCTCGAAAAACACCTTCCTTTTTTGAACCCGTTTTTAAAGATATAGACTACAAAGTCGAAATAAGAAATTTTAATTTTAGAGTTCAAAGAGTTTTAAAAAAAATAACAAAGCAACAAGAAAAAGCATTTTTATTTTTAAAACAAATACTTTTAAAAGGAAAGAAAATTCCATTATTTATACCGAGAGAAATATATGAATCAAGTGAAACTCAAACAGAAAAGGATTCGATAATCAGCACTCAGATAATTCATGAATCATTTAGTCAAAATAAATCTATAGATTATTCACAGGCAAAAGAAGAGATTAAACATAGAATTGATAGAAGAAACACAATCAGAAATCAAATAGAAATAATGAAAAAAAATAAAAAGAATAATCGAGAATCACCTCCAAAAATTTGGAAAATATTAAAAAGAAAAAATATTGAATTAATATTTCAATTTTGCATTGAAAAAATATACGTAGATATCTTTTTATGTATAATTAATATGCGCAGAATTTCTCTACAACTTTTTATGGAATCAACAAAAAAAATTGTTGAAAAATACATTGACAATAATGAAATAAATAAAGATAAAGAAAGAATTAATAAAAAAAAACAAAATAAAATTGACTTCATTTCGCCTATGACTATAAAAAAGGCTTTTGATAATCTTAGAAATAGTAAGCAGAAGCCACATATTTTTTTTGATTTATCTTACTTGTCACAAAAATATGTATTTTTTAAATTATCACAAACCCAAGTTATTAACTTCAATAAGTTAAGATCTATTCTTCAATATAATGGACCATCTTTTTTTCTTAAGAATGAAATAAAGGATTTTTTTGGAACACAAGGAATATTTGATTCCAAAGTAAGACATAACAAACTTTCAAATTATGAAAAGAATCCATGGAAAAACTGGTTAAGAAGTCATTATCAATATGATTTATCTCAGATTACATGGTCTACATTAGTCCCACAAAAATGGCGAAATCAAATAAATCAATGTCATATGTCTCAAAATGATGATTTAAAGAAAAGGTATTCCTATGAAAAAGACCCATTATTGGATTACCAAAAAAAACAAAATTTGAAAGTATATTTATTACCAAATAAAGAGGAGAATTTTCAAAAAAACTATAGATATGATCTTTTCTCATATAAATATATTAATTCTGAAACTAAGAATAAGTCTGATATTTATAGATCATCATTAGAAACAATAAAGAAGCAAGAAAATTCCACCAAAAATAAAGAAAGTTTTTTTAACATACTCAATAATATTCCTATCAAGAATTATCTAGAAAAAAGTGATATTATATATATGGAAAAAAATACAGATAGAAAATATTTGGGTTGGAAATTTAATACAAATATTCAGGTTGAACCTAATAAGGACCAAATAACGGAGAATTCTCATAATAATGGTCTTTTTTATCTTCCAATTAAATCAAATTCCGAAATCAATTATAAAAAGGTCTTTTTTGATTGGATGGGAATGAATGAAAAATTCTTAATCTTAAATCACCTCATATCGAATTCGAAAGTTTTTTTATTTCCAGAGTTTTTAATACTTTATCATAAATATAAAGAGAAACCTTGGTTTATCCCAAGCAACTTACTTCTTTTTAATTTGAATATCAATCCAAATTTTAGTGAAAATCAAAATATCAAAGGAAAACAAGAGGCGAAT